CTTTAGAAACCGACCCAAAAAAAGATTGTTTTTCGAAAATTATATTTTCTTTAAAATATAAATATTTTAAAGAAAATATAATTTTTTATGTTTATGTAAAGTAAACATATATTACTAAAAAAAAAAGAGGTAAATTAATCTTATGATAAATAAAAGAAAAAAAGGAGATCCATATACGAAAGAATATGCTTTAGATCCATATACGACAGTATATGCTTTAGGGCAACATATATCTATGTCCACTCACAAAGCCCGAAGAATAATTGAGCAGATTCGTGGGCGTTCTTACGAGGAAACACTTATGATACTCGAACTCATGCCTTATCGAGCATGTTATCCCATTTTGAAATTGATTTATTCTGCAGCAGCAAATGCTCGCCATAATATGGGTTTCAACGAAACAGATTTAATCATTAGTAAAGCCGAAGTCAATGAAGGTGCTACTGTGAAAAAATTAAAACCTCAGGCTCGAGGGCGGGGTTATCTGATAAAAAGATCGACCTGTCATATAACTATTGTATTAAAAAATATATCTTTATATGAAGAATCGGACGGATATTCTAAATATTCTATTTTATGAAGAATATTCTAAATATTCTATATGAAGAATATAACATATGCTTAAGAATATAACATATGCTTAAAAACCCGGGGATGGATAAAAAAATGAAATCCACAGATATGACATTTCATGATACTATAGTAAATAGTGAGGGATTATGGGACAAAAAATAAATCCACTTGGTTTCCGACTTGGTACAACTCAAAGTCATCATTCTCTTTGGTTTTCTCAACCAAAAGATTACTCTGACAGTCTACAAGAAGATCAAAAAATAAGAAACTGTATCAAGAATTATGTAAAAAAAAATACGAAAATATCCTCTGGTGTTGAGGGAATTTCACGTATAGAGATTCAAAAACGAATCGATGTGATTGAAGTCATAATATATATGGGATTCAAAAAATTATTAATAGAAAGTAAACCTAAACGAATCGAAGAATTACAGATAAATGTACAAAAAGAACTTAATTGTGTGAACCGAAAACTCAATATTGCTATTACAAGAATTGCAAACCCTTACGGGCACCCTAATATTCTTGCAGAATTTCTAGCCGGACAATTAAAAAATAGAGTTTCATTTCGCAAAGCAATGAAAAAAGCTATTGAATTAACTGAACAAGCGGATACAAAAGGAATTCAAGTACAAATTTCGGGACGTCTTGATGGAAAAGAAATTGCACGCGTCGAGTGGATTAGAGAAGGTAGGGTTCCTCTACAAACCATTCGAGCTAAAATTGATTATTGTTCATATACAGTTAGAACTATTTATGGGGTATTAGGTATAAAAATTTGGACATTTCTAGACAAAAAATAAAAATAATAAACGCTTACTTGACTTGTCTTTAAATCCTATCCATTGATAAAACAAAAATGAGAAACTCTTTTCTTCTTTTTTTGTTTAATCAAAAAAAAAAAAAAGAAACAATTCGAATTCTATTTCTTTAATTATCTTTATTTATATTTCTCTTTATTTATATTTCTATAGGGTTGAATAAAAAAATTCGATTGATAATTTGATATAATTGCTATGCTTAGTGTGTGACTCGTTGGTTTTTTATTTTAGGGTCAGGATTCAAAAAAAGGACTAACCCATACATAGACAACTAATAACCAACTCATCGCTTTGCATTATCTGGATCCAAAGAAACATTCAAGATATGATATATTGCTCATATTATTGGAACAATTAAAAAAAATCCTTTTTGCACAAACAAAAGAAAACCAATCTGATTTGATTAGGAGTTGTAAATCAAAATCAAAATTATGCGGATAAGTGGAAAGGTGAAAGAAAGAAAGAAAAAAAATATCAATGATCTATGATTCCGATATGTAAGGTCTATGAATCATCAGATAAAAGCTAATGTACTAAAGCATCAATATCAATACCAATTGATCTATAATGAAACTAATTCGTTCATAAAAAAAAATCAAGAGCCTCGAGCCAATAAAGACTGAGAAGATTGACTCAAGAACAATTTGAATTAGAGGCTCCATTGTAAAATTAAGACCTAACCATTAATGGAGAAGCGATGAGAACGACGGAACCTGTAAATCCATAAGATTTTTTTTGAAAACAAATCTTAATGATTTATTGGGGGGATAGCGAAAGGAACCAGAAGACAATCCATTTATTCTGAAGGATCGTGGATTAGCTCTACAAATAAAATAAATATTGAAAGAGAAAATATTTTGAAATGGAAAGAGTAAATATTTTGAAAGAGTAAATATTCGCCCGCGCAATTTTTTAGATTATTGGATTTCTAAATTTTAGCGACCTTATATTCTTATATCATATTATAATAGAATAATAGAAATCTTATATCATAATTCTAAATATCATAATTATAATATAAAAAAATTCGTTATAACTTTATAAAAAAAAAAACACAAGATTATCTAAAAAAAAAAAAAAAATAGAAAAAATTCTCTATTATCTATAATATAAAATATATCCAATAAAATATATGCAATTCTAATAAATAGATTAAAAATAGATTAGATTAAATAAATAAAAATCTCAAAGAATCCCATGATTTAGTATATTATTCATCAAACACATATATATTTTTAATCATTTCAATTTCATTCGCGAAGAGCTGGATGAGAAGAAACTCTCATGTCCGGTTCTGCAGTAGAGATGGAATTGAGAAACAACCATCAACTATAACCCCAAAAGAACCCGATTCCGTAAACAACATAGAGGAAGAATGAAAGGAATAGCTTTTCGAGGTAATCGTATTTGTTTCGGCAGATATGCTCTTCAGGCACTTGAACCTGCTTGGATTACATCTAGACAAATAGAAGCGGGACGACGAGCAATGACCCGAAATGCACGCCGCGGTGGAAAAATATGGGTACGTATATTTCCCGACAAACCAGTTACTTTAAGACCTACGGAAACACGTATGGGTTCGGGGAAAGGATCTCCTGAATATTGGGTAGCTATCGTTAAACCAGGTAGAATACTTTATGAAATGGGCGGAGTATCAGAAAATATAGCAAGAAGGGCTATTTCAATAGCAGCATCAAAAATGCCTATACGAACTCAATTCATTATTTCGGGATAGGAATATAGAACTAAAGAAAAAAGACTTTTGTTTTGGGATGCTAAAAAAATCGCAAGTTTCTTTTTTTTGTTTTGGACAAAAAATATATCTTTTTTTCCTTTGCATTAAAATTTTAATAACAGAAAAAAAAAAAAAAAATGATATGATCCAATCTCAGACCCATTTGAATGTAGCGGATAACAGTGGAGCCCAGGAATTGATGTGTATTCGAATCATAGGGACTAGTAATCGCCGATATGCGCATATTGGTGACGTTATTGTTGCTGTGATCAAGCAAGCAGCACCAAATTCACCTCTAGAAAGATCAGAAGTAATCAGAGCTGTAATTGTACGTACTTGTAAAGAACTCAAACGTGATAACGGTATGATAATACGATATGATGACAATGCTGCAGTTGTCATTGATCAAGAAGGGAATCCAAAGGGAACCCGAATTTTTGGTGCAATCGCCCGAGAATTGAGACAATTAAATTTTACTAAAATAGTTTCATTAGCGCCTGAGGTATTATAAGATAATAAATTATAAAATATTAAGATATACCATTTAATTTAAAAATTTAAGATTAAGGTGAGACCGTGATATAGTTATAGTATTTATTATATAGTTTTTGTTTTTATTATATTTTAATTATATATATTATATTTTAATTATATATTTATAAATTATATAGTTATAATATTTGTATATATATTATATTTTAATTATATATTTATAAATTATATAGTTATAATATTTGATTTGAATAAAAAAAAAAAAAAATGAACTAGAATTTCATTAGTAAATTGTGTTTCACGCATATACCTTTAATAAAATAAGTAATTCATAAAAAAAGAAAAAAAAAAAAAAGAGTATGTTGATTATATCAAAACTAGAGAGAAATCAAAATTTAAGTTTATCATGGGCAGGGATCCTATTGCTGACATAATAACCTCTATACGAAATGCTGACATGAATAGAAAAGGAACCGTTCGAATAGCATCCACTAACATCACCGAAAACATTATTAAACTACTTTTACGAGAAGGTTTTATTGAAAATGTCAGGAAACACCAGGAAGGCAATAAAAAATTTTTCGTTTTAACCCTAAGACATAGAAGGAAGAGGAAAGAACCATATAGAACTAATCTAAATTTAAAACGGATCAGCCGACCTGGTCTACGAATCTATTCTAATTATCAAAGAATTCCTAGAATTTTGGGCGGTATGGGTATTGTAATTCTTTCTACTTCTCGGGGTATAATGACCGGCCGAGAAGCTCGACTAGAAAGAATCGGCGGAGAAATCTTGTGTTATATATGGTAATCTTTCGGATATCCGAATTGTACCCCAACTTCTCTCTTATTTATGAAAAAAACAAAAAAGAAAGAAGAGGTTTCTAATTCGAATATTATTCCTCTTACATTAATTGATACTTGAAGAGGATTTTAGATAGAATGAAAAAGCAAAAAATGGAGTCAATTCAGGAAGGTTAAATTACTGAATCACTTTTTTTTTCAATAGTATGCTAGTATGTTCCAAGTTCCTTTAGATAATAAAGATCTGGTTTTAGGTTATCTTTCAGGAAAGACCCAACGTACCCTTTTTTATACCTATACCGTCCGGAAATAGCGTTAAGTACTTAGAATTCGACCGGGACACTTCTAATTTATTTTATAGACTCCGTAACAAACAAAGATTTAAATGTAAATGATTAGTCAGTTTTTTTTTTTCAACTTTCAAATTCCTTTCACTTTCATAGGGATACAATTCACGATTTCAAAGTTTAAAGAAACTTATTTTCTTCAAAAAAAGTATGTATATTCAAATTGTAAGGGATAACAAATATGAAAATAAGAGCTTCTGTTCGTAAAATTTGTGAAAAATGTCGACT